CTTATTTCATATCCCCCTTTTTCTTTACGTATGATTTTACTTACTATACCTGCTGATGTAGCATTATAGACTGTATTGTTACTCTTACTCCCATCGGGATAAATCTGACCCCTACCTCTGTTCCCGCCTACATATATAGGATATTTTAAGAAGTGAGCGTCTTTTTGAATAGCGGGGTCTGGGGAAAGAATAGGAAAGGTGATTTCACTATATTTCTGACCTGGAACAGGACCTATCACAAGAATATTTTTTTGGGGGGGGCGATAACTCTGAAAAGAAAGATTGCCCATCTTTTTTTTCATTTCGGGAGAAATACGATCGGGGGGGGCTAATTCAAATCCCTCAGGTAAAATAAGAACAGCCCCTACATTCAAACCCCCTTTTTTACCATTAGCAAGAACCTGTTTCAGTTGCATATCATAAGGGATTCTTACAACTGCTTCAAATACAGTATCAGGAAGTATCGCTTGTGGAACCTCAATATCTACGGGCTTATTAGCTAAATGGCAATTGGCACAGACAATACGCCCAGTCGCCTCTCGTGGATTTTCATAACCCTGCTGTGCAAAAATGGGATATGCATATGAAGTAGATGGCCAAGTTATTGCATATAGCATGATCGATACAGAAATGGAGTGAGCCATCTGCTCCTTTATCCGAGAAAAGATATTTCTTTTTTGCATGGTCCAATCGTTGATCCCGAGAATTTCTACAATAAATTAGGTAGGTTACTAGTATAGTTCCCTATCCACGATTCTGCTATTGTAATGGAATAATTTTACTGGAATGGAATACAGAGAAGAATCTCTGGGATGGGTATAAATATAAAAGGTGAGTAAGATTTTTAATGCTTTGTTTATGTATGTACAAACAGAGTAACAAACATTATGATTTGATTAATATCGGTGAATCAGTCTTTAGTCATTCATTGAATGATAAATCACTACAAGTGACGGAGATACGCGATTTAAATAACGGAAAATCCAATATTTTAAAAGTGTATCTAGGATGACTGGGAAAGTGGAAACAAGACCAGATATAATTTGATCATTATGATAAAATCCAAAATCCTTGGAGATAGAGCCAATCATTAGTTCCCAACCATGAGGTGAATGGAATCCGATACATAAATCAGTTAATAAAAGAATATAAAAAGCTTTTATTGTGTCACTTAAGTTGTAGATAAATTCTTTCACCCAAGAATTAAGAACGAGAAGTTCTTCATTAGCCAGAATAGAATAACCACTTAGAATAGTGAAACAGATTATATTTGCCGAGAAGTGCAAAATACTATGAATATGACCCTCATTGTGCATCTTGACCAATTGTATCGTTTCTTTGTGGATTCCTATACGGAGCTTTTGTATATGTGTCTCCGGGTACTCCTTTATAATTTCGTCCAAAAAGAAAAGTTCTTCTAATTCTATGAATTTTTCTAGAAGATTCTTTTCTTTAATATCATTCAAAAACGTTTCAGGTTGCCTAGTATTCCACCAATTTGTAAACCAGGATTCCATATTTTTTTTTAATGAGAGAGAAACCCACCAGGGTAAAAATATAATAGATGCAAAATATGTTAGGGTAGTGAATGTTTTCTTTTGTGGCATTTTTAATCTGTAAATTACTAATGAAACCACCTCTTTCGTCGACTCTATCCGATCGAATATTTCTATGAAGCATGAGTTCTATAACAAGGTATCGAACCTATGGGTCTAAGCCTCCTTTTTTCACTTATTGGTTAGTCCTTGGATCAAGAAAGAATATAGAAATAAGAATAAAGGTTTGCTTCGAATGAAGCAAAAAATTTCCGGGTCTTTCAATTAGTCAAATTTGAAACAATTGCATCTTTTCGATGAATGTTCGAAACAGCCGCCTTTGTTAGATCAATTATTTCGAAGGGCTACCTACAGCCCAGGAATAATTGAGGGAAATTATGAAAAATTTTATATAATGGCGAAATCTAAAATGAGTAGCAAAACCTGAGAAAGTTTGGATATTTCTAGTTATTAAGGGATCCAATCATTGATGATCAAGCAGGAAAAAGGCGTATATATAATAAAGAAAAATTGCTTGACAAAAAAAAAAGAGGGGTTATTTACAATATAGAATCCATCTGTATCTAACCTACCAATTCAAAATAAAATAGTGGGCCCCAAAAAAAGACGAATTCTAGATTATATTCTGAAATGTTCTGAGATATGTGAAGAACCCATACTTCTTAGACTTGTTACTAGTCTGAAAGAATTTAGTTTGTTTTGTTTACACAAAAAAAGTTTTTTCTGTGTATTCCATATACATCGGCTTTTGCTCGAATGAGTGTTCTGAAAAAACTGAAGTTAAGTTCTATAAAATGAAGATTCCTTAGTCCCCTCCCCCATGCTAACAAAGCATTAATTCTTCTCATTTCAAAATACTTCAATTGGTACGCGCAAGAAATAGGCTAATTCAGCTGCTTTTTGTTCAATTTCTCGTGGAGTCAGGTTCTCATCAGTACGAGTCAAGGGAATGGCTCCCTGGCCTCTGATTTCCATATAAAGGACACGACGAGGAAAAAGACCCTCTTTAATTTCGATTCTAATCGACTGTACATCCCTCATAAGGAATCGAAGGAAGATACGACGATTTATTCCAGGAAATCCCCAACGAAAAATACACACTATTCCTTCTTTTCGATCGAATCGGTCATAACCACTACCTACATTCCACGAAATTGTGCACCACAAATAGGAGCTAATGAACAGACCCGCGATCCCATAGAAAGACATAACGATGCCTTGTGGAAAAAATAGGATTTCCTGAGACGGGAATACGGATATCAGATTCCTACCAAGATAACTAGAAGTTCCAACCAATAAGAAACCTAGTGAACCTAAAAGAAGGATACAGGCCCAGCAGAAATTACTTGTTTTTCGAGACCCCGTTATAAGTTCTATCCATATACGTTCTGAGCGCCAGTTCATACTAAATCAAGTTGCATTTTATTGGAATTGAGAGAATAACCCAAATGAATTTTACTTTACTTTTTTTGTTCCCGAAGTAACTCTCATCAACTAGCACTATTATGATGTGAACCATTATAAATAATTCATCAAATTGGTTAGATATAAAAGCGTCTGCTTCATAGGGATCTAGACAATCTTATTTTTTTGAACATGAAGAAATAAAGAAGCCATTGCAATTGCCGGAAAAACTAGGCCCACTAAAGGCACAAAAATGGAGGGTAAATCAAAAGTTGTCATAGAATGGATACCTCGATTTAAAATTTGTACCTGTTATAAAGATATCTTATGATAAGTATATCTATTATAAGTATAGAATAATAAGTGCAAGGAATGTAGAACTAAATATGAGTTCTCGCGGTAGATATCGAAATATGCACGATTTTTATTCTATAATTTTATCTATTTTAATTTTTCTATCTCTATAATACGTAAGAGGATAAGATTAAATCCTTTATTCTTCCTAAAATATTGCCAAAACAAAAAAATGCATTCTTTTATCCTGTTGATCAAAACTTCCTGATTCCTAATCAGGAATATAGCACCAATTATAGGTATAAAATACGGATCTGGGGGAAAAAAGTATCCGAAACTTATGATTCTTCTTACAATATAAATGTATCTTATGTCCGTAATGAAAACGAACTCTTCCTTTTTTCTTTACCGATAACTAAAATCTTTCTTTGCCCCAAAGAAAATAACTTAATTGAATGCTCTACTTGATTTAATTTTGATTTAAGGGAAAGAAACCGTGAAGCTGAAATAACTCACTCAGAACACTTTTTAAAAGATTACGTGGTACGATTGAGTCCAATAAGCCCTTATGGAATAAATACTCAGCCGCCTGGGAACCATCAGGTACTGTCTTATTCAATGTTTGTTCAATTACTCGTTTACCCGCAAATGCAATGTAAGCATTAGGTTCGGCAATAATGATATCTCCCAACATACCAAAACTTGCAGTCACCCCACCGGTTGTAGGAGATGTAAGGATTGATACATAGAATAACTTTTTATTTGATTGATAATTATATGAAGCGGAAGATATTTTAGCCATTTGCATCAAGCTCAAACTTCCTTCTTGCATGCGCGCTCCTCCCGAAGCACAAACTATAATAAGAGGGAGAGCTTTACGACTCGCATGCTCGATCAAACGGGTAATTTTCTCGCCTACTACGGATCCCATACTGCCCCCCATGAACTGAAAATCCATAACCCCAATAGCTATGGGAATACCATTTAGTTGACCTATGCCTGTTTGAATAGCCTCAGTTAACCCTGTTTTTCTTTGATAAGAATCGATACGATCTTTATAAGGTTCCTCTTCTGAATGAAATTCAATGGGGTCCATAGAAACCATGTCTTCATTCATAGGATCCCAAGTACCCGGATCAACCGAAAGCTCGATTCTATCTGAACTGCTCATTTTCAAATGATATCCGCATTGTTCACAAACATTTAGTTTTGACTTAAAAAATTTCTTATAATTTAACCCATAACAACTTTCGCATTGAACCCACAAATGCCTGTATTTTTTATTTATATCGAGATCATTATATCTTCTTCTCATATTGAAATCACTTCTATTTGTGCTAATTCTTATACTGGAACTCTCGTTGTCACTACTATTTACACTTTCATTACAAATGTAACTATACATGTAACTGTCGCTGTAATTGTCGCTACCGCCCGAAATGTAATTATCAATACTGATTTCAGAACGAAGATAACTATCAATGCAATTAAAAATGTGATTATTCCAACTATATTGAGTATCATACATATAACGATCATAGTAGTGATTGTCACTTTGAGAACCAGTATTCAGATAACTAGAAAAGGCACTTTCTAGTTCATTCATAAAAGAGCGGTCGTTGTCAATCTCGAAAATAAAATTTTCAATATTAAAATATATCGAATAACTGTTACCATTATGATCTCTAACTAAAAAGATGTCATCAGAGATGAAACTCCGAATGTCCCTGACATCTAAAAAAGTAT